TATTAACTCACATTTGTTTTTCGATCGTTTCGATGGTAATTACGATTTATTTGATGACTTTATTAGTCCACGAAATCGTGGGACTATATCATTCGTCAGAAAAAGGCATGATAGCCACTTTTCTCTGTATAACAGGATTATTAGTTACTCGTTGGATTTATTCGAGGCATTTACCCTTAAGTGATTTATATGAATCATTAATGCTCCTTTCATGGAGTTTCTCCATTATTCATATGGTTCCCTATTTTAGAAACCAGAAAAATTATTTAAGCGCAATAACCGCACCAAGTGCTATTTTTACACAAGGCTTTGCTACTTCGGGTCTTTTAACTGAACTACATCAATCCACAATATTAGTCCCTGCTCTCCAATCCCAATGGTTAATGATGCACGTAAGTATGATGATATTGAGCTATGCAGCTCTTCTATGTGGATCATTATTATCAGTAGCTCTTCTAGTCATTACATTTCGCAAAAGCATAGAGAGTTTTGGTAAAATCAATCATTTATTGATCAGCAGTGCTCCATTTTCCTTTGGTAGGATTCAAGACGTGAATGAAAGAAGCAATATTTTACGAAGAACTTCTTTTCTTTCGTTTAGAAATTATCACAGGCATCAATTGATTCAGCAATTGGATCGTTGGAGTTATCGTATCATTAGTCTAGGATTTCTATTTTTAACCATAGGTATTCTTTCGGGAGCAGTATGGGCTAATGAGGCATGGGGATCATATTGGAATTGGGACCCCAAGGAAACGTGGGCATTTATTACTTGGACCATATTCGCCATTTATTTACATACTAGAACAAATAAAAATTTGCAAGGCGCTAATTCTGCAATTGTGGCTTCTATCGGATTTCTTATAATTTGGATATGCTATTTTGGGGTAAATTTATTAGGAATAGGTCTCCATAGTTATGGTTCATTCACATTAATATCTAATTGAGGAAAGGACCTGACAAATACAATACATAGGAATAGCCTAGATAATGAAAGCGTGTGTGAGTTTTTGAGAACCATTTGAATCATTACTTGATTCAAATGGTTCTCAAAAACTCCAAACGTATCTGATTACAATTGACTTCAAATACTTATTTTTTTATTGTACAATGAACAATTTTTTAAATCACAGGATGATTTTTTTTATGTCTTGTTGATGAAAACTACCTATAAAAGTAATTAGATAGAATAGCCTCCACCTTGTCAACTGATAATGAGAGAACGAAATCCGGATAAATACCAATACTTAGTACAGGTAGAAAGATACAGATCGAAACAAATAGTTCTCGTGGTCCAGAATCCAAAAAAGAAAAGTTTGGAGCATTAAATTGCTTGTGTCCATAGAACATCTGACGTGACATAGATAATGAATAAATAGGAGTTAATATCATTCCAATTGCCATTACAAAAGTAATTAGTATTTTTGTAATTAAAAAATATTTGGGGCTGGTAATAATTCCAAAAAATACTACCAATTCTGCAACAAAACCACTCATTCCGGGCAATGCAAGAGAAGCCATCGAGAAGCTACTGAACATTGTAAAGATTTTTGGCATTGGCATAGCTATTCCTCCCATTTCGTCGAGATAAACAAGACGTATTCTATCATAACTCGTTCCTGCCAAGAAAAAAAGTGCAGCACCAATAAATCCATGAGAGATTATTTGTAAAATGGCTCCATTGAGTCCCGTATCGGTTAGGGAACCAATTCCTAGAATTATAAAACCCATATGAGATACGGAGGAATAGGCGATTCTCTTTTTTAAATTGCGTTGACCGGGAGATGTTGAAGCTGCATAGATTATTTGCATTGTGCCTACGATCATCAACCAGGGAGAAACTATAGAATGAGCATGGGGTAATAATTCCATATTGATCCGAACCAATCCATACGCTCCCATTTTTAATAAGATTCCGGCTAGAAGCATACATGTACTGTAATGTGCTTCTCCATGGGTATCTGGTAACCATGTATGCAGGGGTATAATCGGTGATTTGACAGCATAAGCAATAAGAAATCCAAAATAGAATATTATTTCCAATGCCATAGGATACGATTGATTGGCTGATGTTTCAAAATTTAATGTTGGTTCATTGGAACCATATAAACCCATACCCGGAACTCCCAGTAAGAGAAAGATAGAACCCCCGGCAGTATACAAAATGAACTTTGTAGCTGAGTACAAACGTTTCTTCCCTCCCCACATGGATAGAAGTAGGTAAACGGGAATTAATTCTAACTCCCACATAATGAAAAAAAGTAAAAGATCTCGAGAAGAAAATGATCCTATTTGACCGCTGTACATTGCTAACATCAGGAAATGGAACAATCGCGAATCTCGAGTAACTGGCCAAGCCGCCAAAGTAGCTAAAGTAGTGATGAATCCTGTTAGTAAAACGGGTCCTATGGAAAGTCCATCGATTCCTAGTCTCCAGTGAAAATCAAAAATATTTATCCATTTATAATCCTGTTCTAATTGGATTAATGGATCGTCCAATTGGAAATGATAACAGAACGCATAGGTCGTTAGAAGTAAGTCTAATAAAATTATACATATAGTATACCAGCGAATCACCTTATTTCCCCTATGAGGGAGAAAGAAAATTGAAGAACCCGCAAATATCGGCAAAACAACAATTAGTGTTAACCAAGGACCATAATTCGTGGTAAAGACAAGATACACTTTGACCATAAAAAACCGCGCTCGAAATCAAATAAAATAATATATATCGAGTACGGTTTTTTTTGTCGGTAAAGAGAAATCAAATGGATTCAAGTGGAGTTTTCCGGAACGTATCAATAAGCTAGACCCATGCTGCGAGTTGTCTCATGCCATAAATAAACCCGAACACTCAAGAAATCCGTTGGGCAAGCAGATTCACACCTCTTACAACCTACACAGTCTTCTGTTCTTGGAGCAGAAGCAATTTGCTTAGCTTTACATCCGTCCCAAGGTATCATTTCTAATACATCTGTGGGACAGGCTCGTACACATTGAGTACACCCTATACATGTATCATAAATCTTTACTGAATGTGACATTGGATCTATAAATTTTTGGAACGTGATAAATTTTCGATCTAGTAAAAATAAATCATATATTGTAGATACCAGACGAATCAATGATTTCCCAGAATTGTTTTCTAATCAATCTACTTCTGGATCTGCTCAGGAGAAAGCGCCAAGATACTTTGATTTCGTATGTTTTAGCAAACATGGCCATACGCTTATGTGGTACATACCGATTTGAATTGGTGAATATTCTATTCTTTAATTTATATGATTATCACATTTATATGATTACCACTATTTATTCAAAAAATTCGATTGATTGATACGAGTCGATTTTCTGTTACGATGAATTGATGAAACAATAGCTGGTCCAATAGCTGCTTCAGCGGCTGCAATAGCTATAACAAAAATGGAGAAAACGTCTCCTTTTAATTGGCGACTATCAAATAAATCAGAAAATGTTACGAAATTTATATTAACCGCATTCAGTATAAGCTCAAGACACATAAGTGCTCTAACCATATTGCGGCTTGTGATCAATCCATAGATACCGATAGAAAATAAATAGGCACTCAAAACAAGTACATGTTCGAGCATCATTGACCAACTCCTTATGAATCTCGATTCATTTCAATATAAACAAAACAACAATTTAACCAATTCAATTGACTAGACTATAATAAGTACGGAATAAAGGAAGGTAGGTATTAGTAATAGATTTCACTAAAAACATTTCCATTTTTTTATACATATACATGAACAATTTTAAAATGGAATTGAAGGAAAATGGATGAGATAAGGCAAAACAAACGAAGTACTCATTTTTTATCTTTCTAAATCTTTATTACTGACGAGCCATAGCAATTGCACCTATCAAGGCAACTAAAAGAATTATAGAAATGAGTTCAAATGGAAGAAAAAAATCTGTTGATAAATGAATCCCAATTTGTTGACCATTATTTATCAAGTCCTGCTCTATAATCTGGTTTGATCTTGTAGTCCAACTAATCCCGTACCATGACGTATCTGAGATAGTAGTAATTAGTGAAACAAAAATACTTGTACAAACTAGTGAAGTGACTCCATCGCCAACGGTCCAAAGATGGAAATCATTGTAATATTCTGAACCATTCATGAACATCACAGCAAATACGATTAAGACATTTATGGCGCCCACATAAATAAGGAGCTGTGCAGCAGCTACAAAATGCGAGTTGGATGGAATATGGAATAAGGATATACAAACAAGAACCAATCCCAACGAAAAGGCAGAATAAATTGGATTGGTAAGTAATACCACTCCTAGACCTCCTAATATAAGACCCGATCCCAAAAATACTAAAAGAAAATCATGTATTGGTCCAGGTAAATCCATTATATGTAAAATAAATGAGAGTCGAAATGTTTCATGACCTTATTCACCAGACAGGAAAAACGAAGTTACCTTTTTTTTTTTTATTTTGATACGTTCCTAATTGAATTCAATCCTCATGAGGTGTGGGTTGATGTAGATACACTTAATTAATTCAATTTATATTAATTGAATTTCTAATTGAATCCCATTTCATTTCTCTATCCAAAAGAGTTGTTTGAATTCTATTTATAGATTATTCTCTTTCTCTATGTTATATATTATATATTTATATTGAATTGATTGTTTTGTTAGATTTAGAAATCATCATGGATATATGAATAGAGTTTCTATTCAAAGAAAGACGTGATTCTCACCAACCCATAGTTAGGATTTTTAGTTATTGACCAAACAAAATGAAAGAAGCTTCGCTCCTTTAAATCAAAACTGAATTTTAGTAATTGGTAATCGTTCTTGACTCAAGGGGTTTATCCGTGGATTTTTTTATTTGAGTTGAATTCATAATTGTTTGAATTGTGTAATCTCCAATTACTGACATTGGTAACCGCCCCAAAGCAATTTGATTATAATTCAATTCATGACGATTATAAGTAGAAAGTTCATATTCTTCAGTC